CTACTAGATCTTTTGAAAAAAGAATTGGTTGAACTTGAAAATTGACTCATTAAATGAGTAAACGATTGAATTGGATTCGGTTGGTTGGGTGGTACCAACTAAATCGAGTGCTAATTCCCATTTCTTTCTTATTGAATTAACCGATCAACTTGCTATCGGACATTTATTTTCGATTCAATACTATGTACTATTCCAATCAAAAAAAAATTTCGACATATTTCACTTTATTATGAAAACCAATCCTACTACTTCTGGTCCTGCGGTTTCCACACTTGACGAAAAAAACCTAGGGCGTATCGCTCAAATTATTGGCCCAGTACTGGATGTTGTTTTTCCCCCGGGCAAGATGCCTAATATTTATAACGCTTTGGTAGTTAAAGGTCGAGATACTGTTGGTCAGCAAATTAATGTGACTTGCGAGGTACAACAATTATTAGGAAATAATCGAGTTAGAGCTGTAGCTATGAGTGCTACAGATGGTCTGACGAGAGGGATGGAAGTGATTGACACGGGAGCTCCTCTAAGTGTTCCGGTCGGCGGAGCTACTCTCGGGCGAATTTTCAATGTTCTTGGAGAGCCTGTTGATAATTTAGGTCCTGTAGATACTCGTACAACATCTCCTATTCATAGATCTGCGCCCGCCTTTATACAGTTAGATACGAAATTATCAATCTTTGAAACAGGGATTAAAGTGGTGGATCTTTTAGCTCCGTATCGCCGTGGAGGAAAAATCGGACTATTTGGAGGAGCTGGCGTGGGTAAAACAGTACTTATCATGGAATTGATCAACAACATTGCCAAAGCTCATGGAGGCGTATCCGTATTTGGCGGAGTAGGCGAACGTACTCGTGAAGGAAATGATCTCTACATGGAAATGAAAGAATCCGGGGTGATTAATGAAAAAAATATTGCAGAATCAAAAGTAGCTCTAGTCTATGGTCAAATGAATGAACCGCCGGGAGCTCGTATGAGAGTTGGTTTGACTGCACTAACCATGGCAGAATATTTCCGGGATGTTAATGAACAAGACGTGCTTCTATTCATCGACAATATCTTTCGTTTTGTCCAAGCGGGGTCAGAAGTATCCGCTTTATTAGGGAGAATGCCCTCCGCAGTGGGTTATCAACCCACCCTTAGTACAGAAATGGGTTCTTTGCAAGAAAGAATTACTTCCACCAAAGAGGGATCTATAACTTCGATCCAAGCAGTTTATGTACCTGCAGATGATTTGACCGACCCCGCTCCTGCCACGACATTTGCACATTTAGATGCTACTACCGTACTATCAAGAGGATTAGCTGCCAAAGGTATTTATCCAGCAGTAGATCCTTTAGATTCAACGTCAACTATGTTACAACCTGGGATCGTTGGCGAGGAACATTATGAAACTGCGCAAAAAGTGAAGCAAACTTTACAACGTTACAAAGAACTTCAGGACATTATAGCTATCCTGGGGTTGGACGAATTATCCGAAGAAGATCGTTTAACTGTAGCAAGAGCACGAAAAATTGAGCGTTTCTTATCACAACCCTTCTTCGTGGCAGAAGTCTTTACCGGTTCTCCGGGAAAATATGTTGGTCTCGCGGAAACAGTTAGGGGGTTTCAACTGATCCTTTCCGGAGAATTAGACAGTCTTCCTGAGCAGGCCTTTTATTTGGTGGGTAACATCGATGAAGCTACCGCGAAAGCTATGAACTTAGAAGGGGAGAAGAAATGACCTTAAATCTTTGTGTACTGACTCCTAATCGAATCATTTGGGATTCAGAAGTGAAAGAAATTATTTTATCCACTAATAGTGGCCAAATTGGCGTATTACCAAACCACGCTCCTATTGCCACAGCGGTGGATATAGGTCTTTTGAGAATACGTCTCAACGACCAGTGGTTAACGGCGGCTCTGATGGGTGGTTTCGCTAGAATAAGTAATAATGAGATCACTATTTTAGGAAATGATGCGGAGATGAGTACTGACATTGATCCGCAAGAAGCTCAACAAGCTCTTGAAATAGCTGAAGCTAACTTGAGTAGAGCTCAGGGTAAGAGACAGGCAATTGAGGCGAATCTAGCTCTCAGACGAGCTAGGACACGAGTAGAGGCTGTGAATGTTATTTCACAATAACATAATCAAAAGAAGTTCTTTATTATACACCACAATTTACACCACATTTTGATTGAACACAATCAAATCTAGATCTTTATTATACACCACAATTTACACCACATTTTGATTGAACACAATCAAATCTAGATGATACAATGAAAAAAGAAGATGGGTAGAGAAACTTATTAGATACCATGGATTCTGGTATCTAATAAGTTCTACCTACTATTGGATTTGAACCAATGACTCCCGCCGTATGAAAGCAATACTCTAACCACTGAGTTAAGTAGGTTATTTATCATCACAAAAAAAGGACCCATCGTCTCCGGGATTATAGGTGGAATATTATTTCTAAGCAATACCAATCCGCTAACTGTAAACGGATCAGAGAGCTATGATG